AATTGATTATTGTGCCTACGCAGTTCGAACTATCTATGGGGTATTAGGCATCAAAATTTGGATATTTGTAGACGAGGAATAATAAGAACTTACTTTACTTGTATTTAGTTCTATCTGGTGATAAAACAAAAAAGGCAAACTCTTTCATTCCTTTTCTGTTAAATAAAAAAAAAATGAACAATTCTATAAGGTTGAATAAAAATTCGATTAATCGTTTGATATAATTGCTATGCTTAGTGTGTGACTCGTTGGTTTTTTTAGGATTATAGGATTCAACAAAATCGACCGGCCCGTAGTACGAACTGATAACTATAGAACTAATAATCAACTCATCGCTTCGCATTATCTGGATATAAGGAACCAGTCAAGATATGATATATGAGTCATATCATTGTAGCAACTGAAATCTTTTTTGCATAAACACAAAAGAAAAACCAATCTGATTATGAGTTGTAAAGCAATAAAAGTATACAGATAAATGGAAGGGTGAGAGAAAGATAGGAAAAGAAATATCAATGATATATAATTCCAATATGTAAGGTCTATGAGTCATCTCATATAAAGGGAATGTAATAAAGCATCAATACTGATTGATCCATAATTAGACAAATCGGTGCATAGAAGAAAAAATCAAGAGCCCTGAGCCAATAAAGACTGAGAAGGTTGACTCAAGAAAAAATTTCATTCATTAATAAATTTCATTAAGGGCTCCGTTGTAGAATTCAGACCTAACCATTAATCGAGAAGTGGTGGGGACGACAGAACCTGTGAATGCATAAGATTCTATTGAAAACGAATCCTAATGATTCATTGGGTAGGATGGCGGAACGAACCAGAAACCTATTCATTTATTCTGAGAGGTCATGTCATAGACTAATCTTACAATTGAATGTTGAAAGAGTAAATATTCGCCCGCGAATTTTTTTTTATTTCTAAATTTTAGTCGATTCGATATGATAATACAAAGGAAAAAGAAAATAAAGATTCATTATAACGATAACGTTATATAAAAACGACATTATCTATAAATAGAAGACATGTTTAATTATATATTAAAACACAATAAATTTAAAATTTATAATAGATATAGATTAGATAAAATTTAAAAGAATACCACGATTCCGTATATTATTCACCGTGTATATTATTTTTTAATTGTTTAATTCGCGAGGAGCTGGATGAGAAGAAACTCTCATGTCCAGTTCTGTAGTAGAGATGGATGGAATTGATAAACAACCATCAACTATAACCCCAAAAGAACCAGATTCCGTAAACAACATAGAGGAAGAATGAAAGGAATATCTTATCGAGGCAATCGTATTTGCTTCGGTAGATATGCTCTTCAAGCGCTTGAACCCGCTTGGATCACATCTAGACAAATAGAAGCAGGGCGGCGAGCAATGACACGAAACGCACGCCGCGGTGGAAAAATATGGGTACGCATATTTCCAGACAAACCCGTTACAGTAAGACCTACAGAAACACGTATGGGTTCGGGGAAAGGATCTCCCGAATATTGGGTAGCTGTTGTTAAACCCGGTAGAATACTTTATGAAATGAGCGGAGTAGCAGAAAATATAGCCAGAAGGGCAATTTCAATAGCGGCATCCAAAATGCCTATACGAACTCAATTCATTCTTTCGGGATAGGGATGTAGAAACAAAGGAAAGGGGTCTTTTGTATGAAAAAAAAATTGCAGGTTTTTTGTTTTGAACAAATAATATTTCTTTTTTTTTATTTAGACCCTTGCATTGAAAACAAAAAAAAATCGATAAAAAAACGATATGATTCAACCTCAAACCCATTTAAATGTAGCGGATAACAGCGGAGCCCGAGAATTGATGTGTATTCGAATCATAGGAGCTAGTAATCGACGATATGCTCATATTGGTGACGTTATTGTTGCTGTAATCAAGGAAGCCGTACCAAATACACCTCTAGAAAGATCAGAAGTAATCCGAGCTGTAATTGTACGTACTTGTAAAGAACTCAAACGCGACAACGGTATGATAATACGATATGATGACAATGCTGCAGTTGTTATTGATCAAGAAGGAAATCCTAAAGGAACCCGAATTTTTGGCGCGATCGCCCGGGAATTAAGACAGTTAAATTTCACTAAAATAGTTTCATTAGCACCCGAAGTATTATAAGGGAAGGCCGTAATATAGTTATAGTATTTGGTATTTGAATGAAACCGATTAATTAGTAGATTGTTTATATATCACGTATATACCTTTAATAATTCAGAAATAAAGATAAATAAAAAAAGAAAAAGAGCATGTTGATTATATCAAAATTTGGGGGCAACAAAAATCTTAGTTTATCATGAGTAAAGACACTATTGCTGACATAATAACCGCTATACGAAATGCTGACATGAATAAAAAAAGAACAGTTCGAATACCATCTACTAACATCACTGAAAATATTGTTAAAATCCTTTTACAAGAAGGTTTTATTGAAAACGTGAGAAAACATCAGGAAAGCAATAAATATTTTTTGGTTTTAACACTACGACATAGAAGAAATAGAAAAGGATCGTATAGAACTGTTTTAAATTTAAAACGGATCAGTCGACCCGGTTTACGAATATATTCTAACTATCAAAAAATTCCTAGAATTTTAGGCGGAATGGGGATTGTAATTCTTTCTACTTCTCGAGGTATAATGACAGACCGAAGGGCTCGAATAGAAGGAATCGGCGGAGAAATTTTGTGTTATATATGGTAATCTTTCTGATAGACGAATTATACGAAGAACTTTCATATTTGTGAAAAAAGAGAAAGGACAACTTTATAATATTACCCCTCTTACATTAGTTGATACTTCAAAGCGGTTTTACCTGGAATGAAACAAAAAAAGATTCATGAGGGTTTAATTACTGAACAACTTACCAATGGTATGTATCTTCCGGGTTCGTTTAGATTTGAGATAATGAAAATATGATTCTGGTTTTTGTTTCGGAAAGGATTCGACGTTGTTTTATACGTATACTACCAAGAAATAGAATAAAAATTGAGGTAAGTCCTTATTTCAACCAAAGGACGTATAGTTTATAGACTCCAAAGCAAAGACTCGAATGATTCGGTGGTTTTTTCAATTTCAACATTCTTTCGTGGGGATACAATTCGAAGTTAAAAATTTCAAGAAACTTATTTTCTTCCAATAAATAGTAAGAAAAGGAATGACAAATATGAAAATAAGGGCCTCTGTTCGTAAAATTTGTGAAAAATGTCGATTGATCCGTAGGCGGGGACGAATTATAGTAATTTGTTCCAACCCGAGACATAAACAAAGACAAGGCTAATCTTTCTAAAGCAAAAAAGACTCTCGAAATCAAAAGTAACCGATGTACAAATAAATAAGTAAAAAAAAATAAGGATACGTTTTGACATGAAATGGATATATCCATATATCTCTGACTTATATTTATGAGATGATAAAATATGGCAAAACCTATACCAAAAATTGGTTCACGTAGAAATAGACGTATTGGTTCACGTAAGAATGCGCGTAGAGTACCAAAGGGAGTTATTCATGTTCAAGCAAGTTTCAATAATACGATTGTGACTGTTACAGATGTGCGGGGTCGAGTAATTTCTTGGTCCTCCGCCGGGGCTTGTGGATTCAAGGGTACAAGAAGAGGTACACCATTTGCCGCTCAAACCGCAGCAGGAAATGCTATTAGGACAGTAGTGGATCAAGGTATGCAACGAGCAGAAGTCATGATAAAAGGCCCGGGTCTCGGAAGAGATGCGGCATTAAGAGCTATTCGTAGAAGTGGTATACTATTAAGTTTCATACGCGATGTAACCCCTATGCCACATAATGGCTGTAGGCCCCCTAAAAAAAGGCGTGTGTAAAAATAAACATTGAAGAGATTTCAAGAGAAATAAATAATTCAATGATTTGATCAAATAATATACTATGGTTCGAGAGAAAGTAACAGTATCTACTCGGACACTACAGTGGAAGTGTGTTGAATCAAGAGCAGACAGTAAGCGTCTTTATTATGGACGCTTTATTCTGGCCCCACTTATGAAAGGTCAAGCAGATACAATAGGAATTGCGATGCGAAGAGCTTTGCTCGGAGAAATAGAAGGAACATGTATCACACGCGCAAAATCTGAGAAAATACCACATGAATATTCTACCATAATAGGTATTCAAGAATCCGTACATGAAATTTTAATGAATTTGAAAGAAATTGTATTGAGAAGTAATCTATATGGAACTAGTAACGCGTCTATTTGTATCAAGGGTCCTGGATATGTAACTGCTCAAGACATTATCTTACCACCTTCTGTGGAAATCGTTGATAATACACAGCATATAGCTAACCTAACGGAACCAATTAATTTGTGTATTGAATTACAAATCGAGAGGAATCGCGGATATCGTATAAAAACGCCAAATAACTTTCAAGACGGAAGTTATCCTATAGATGCTGTATTCATGCCTGTTCGAAATGCGAATCATAGCATTCATTCTTATGTGAATGGGAATGAAAAACAGGAGATACTTTTTCTCGAAATATGGACAAATGGAAGTTTAACTCCTAAAGAAGCACTTCATGACGCCTCCCGGAATTTGATTGATTTATTTATTCCTTTTTTACATGCAGAAGAAGAAAACTTACAGTTAGAAAACAATCAACACAAAGTTACTTTGCCCCTTTTTACTTTTCATGGTAGATTGGCTAAACAAAGGAAAAATAAAAAAGAAATCGCATTGCAATATATTTTTATTGACCAATCAGAATTGTTCCCCAGGGTCTATAATTGCCTCAAAAGGTCCAATATACATACATTATTGGATCTTTTGAATAACAGTCAAGAAGATCTTATGAAAATTAAACATTTTCGCATAGAAGATGTAAAACATATATTGAACATTCTAGAAATATAAATAGAAATATAAAAGCATTTCGAATAAATTTTAATGGGTTATTTAATTTTTTTTTCTAAAGTTTTTGTATAAAAAGATAAAAATGAGTT